AGCCGGATGAAAGGAAACTTTCACGTCCGATTTTTAGGGGGGGAGATCCTATCCCAACCCAATTTTTATTTTGCTAGGCCCATAGATAAAAAACCCACTTTTTTACGATTACGGGGTTTATTGGAATATGAAATTCAACCCTGGAAATACAGGATCCCAATTTTTTTTACTACCCGGAGCTTCGATACATTTCGAAATCGAGAGATGTCTACCGGGGGAGGTTCTATCAGACAACAATTAGCCAATCTAGATTTACGAATGATTATAGATTATTCATTGGTAGAATGGAAAGAATTGGAGGAAGAGGAACCCACAGGGAATGAATGGGAAGATCGAAAAGTTGGAAGAAGAAAAGATTTTTTGCTTAGACGCATGGAATTGGCTAAGCATTTTATTCGAACAAATATAGAACCAAAATGGATGGTTTTGTGTCTATTACCAGTTCTTCCTCCTGAGTTGAGACCAATCTATCATATAGATGAGGATAAACTAGTGACCTCGGATATTAATGAAATCTATAGAAGAATTATCTATCGGAATAATACTCTTACAGATCTATTAACAACAAGTATAGCTACGCCAGAAGAATTAATAATATCTCAGGAAAAATTGCTACAAGAAGCCGTGGATGCACTTCTTGATAATGGAATCTGCGGACAACCAATGAGGGATGATCATAATAGAATTTACAAGTCGCTTTCAGATGTAATTGAAGGCAAAGAAGGAAGAGTTCGCGAGACTCTGCTTGGTAAACGGGTCGATTATTCAGGGCGGTCAGTGATTGTCGTGGGCCCTTCACTTTCATTACATCGATGTGGATTGCCTCGCGAAATTGCAATAGAACTTTTCCAGGCATTTGTAATTCGTGACCTAATTAGAAAACATCTTGCTTCGAACATAGGAGTTGCTAAGAGTCAAATTCGGAAAAAAAAACCGATTGTATGGGAAATACTTCAGGAAATTCTGGATGACCATCCTGTATTGCTGAATAGAGCGCCTACTCTGCATAGATTAGGCATACAGGCATTCCTCCCCGTTTTAGTGGAAGGGCGTGCTATTTGTTTACATCCATTAGTTTGTAAGGGCTTCAATGCAGACTTTGACGGGGATCAAATGGCTGTTCATGTGCCTTTATCTTTAGAGGCTCAAGCAGAGGCACGTTTACTTATGTTTTCTCATATGAATCTTTTGTCTCCAACTATTGGAGATCCCATTTCTGCACCAACTCAAGATATGCTTAGTGGACTCTATGTGTTAACGAGTGGAAATCGTCGAGGTATTTGTGTAAATAGGTATAATCCATGTAATCGTAGAAACTATCAAAATGAAGATAATAACTATAAGTATACAAAAAAAAAAGAACCCTTTTTTTGTAATGCCTATGATGCAATTGGAGCTTATCGGCAAAAACGAATCAATTTAGGTAGTCCTTTGTGGCTGCGGTGGCGACTAGATCAACGTGTTATTGCTGCAAGAGAAGCTCCTATCGAAATTCACTATGAATCTTTGGGGACCTATTATGAGATTTATGGACACTATCTAATAGTAAGAAGTATAAAAAAAGAAATTCTTTATATATATATTCGAACCACTCTTGGTCATATTTCTCTTTATCGAGAAATAGAAGAAGCCATACAGGGGTTTTGGCAGGGCTGTTGTAATTCTATGTTACCAGCGGGAATTCGAGTCTCGCCGGGTTAACTAGGACTAGAATTGCGGAATTTCTACGTGAATCAAGATCTAGAAAAGGAAGTTTTCCAATCACTGACTCAAACCCATTGTCAAATTCTACTCAGCGCAACGCAATATGGAGGTACTGATGGCAGAACGGCCCACTCAGGTCTTTCACAATAAAGTGATAGACGGAACTGCCATGAAACGACTTATTAGTCGATTTATTGATCACTATGGAATAGGATATACATCACATATCCTGGATCAAGTAAAGACTCTGGGTTTCCGACAAGCTACCGCCGCATCCATTTCATTAGGAATTGATGATCTTTTAACAATACCTTCTAAAAGATGGCTAGTTCAAGACGCTGAACAACAAAGTTTTATTTTGGAAAAACACCATCATTATGGGAATGTACACGCGGTAGAAAAATTACGTCAATCGATCGAGATATGGTATGCCACAAGTGAATATTTGCGACAAGAAATGAATCCTAATTTTCGGATGACCGATCCTTTTAATCCAGTCCATATAATGTCTTTTTCGGGAGCCAGAGGAAATGCATCTCAGGTACATCAATTAGTAGGTATGAGAGGATTAATGTCGGATCCCCAAGGACAAATGATTGATTTACCCATTCAAAGCAATTTACGCGAAGGACTCTCTTTAACAGAATATATTATTTCTTGCTACGGAGCCCGTAAAGGAGTTGTGGATACCGCTATCCGAACATCAGATGCAGGATATCTCACGCGCAGACTTGTTGAAGTAGTGCAACACATTGTTGTACGTCGAACAGATTGTGGCACCATTCGAGGTATTTATGTAAGTCCTCGAAATGGAATGATGGCGGACAGGATTTTTATCCAAACATTAATTGGCCGTGTATTAGCAAATGATATATATATAGGTTCGCGATGCATTGCTACTAGAAATCAAGATATTGGGGTTGGACTTGTCAATAGATTCATAACTTTTAGAGCACAACCAATCTCTATTCGAACCCCCTTTACTTGTAGGAGTACATCTTGGATTTGTCAATTATGTTATGGCCGGAGTCCAGCTCATGACGACCTGGTCGAATTGGGAGAAGCTGTAGGTATTATTGCGGGTCAATCTATTGGAGAACCGGGCACTCAATTAACATTAAGAACTTTTCATACTGGCGGAGTATTCACAGGGGGTACTGCAGAACATGTGCGAGCCCCTTCTAATGGAAAAATAAAATTCAATGAGGACTTGGTTCATCCGACACGTACACGTCATGGACATCCTGCTTTTCTATGTTCTAGAGACTTGTATGTAACTATTGAGAGTGAAGATATTATACACAATGTGTGTATTCCCCCCAAAAGTTTTCTTTTAGTTCAAAACGATCAATATGTAGAATCAGAACAAGTCATTGCTGAGATTCGCGCGAGAACATCCACTTTGAATTTGAAAGAGAAGGTTCGAAAACATATTTATTCTGACTCAGAGGGCGAAATGCACTGGAATACCGATGTGTACCATGCACCTGAATTTACATATGGTAATATTCATCTCTTACCAAAAACAAGTCATTTATGGATATTATTAGGGGAGCCCTGGAGATCTAGTCTAGGCCCCTGTTCGATCCACAAGGATCAAGATCAAATGAACGCCTATTCTATTTCTGTTAAGCGAAGATATATTTCTAACCCCTCAGTAACTAATAATCAAGTGAGACACAAATTTTTTAGTTCGTATTTTTATGGTAAAAATAAAAAAGGAGATAGGATTCCTGATTATTCAGAACTTAATCGAATGACATGTACTGGTCGTTGTAATCTCAGATATCCGGGCATTCTCGACGGAAATTCTGATTTATTGGCAAAGAGGCGAAGAAATAGAGTCATCATCCCACTCGACTCGATTCAAGAAGGCGAGAACCAACTAATACCTTCTTCAGGTATCTCAATTGAAATCCCCAGAAATGGTATTCTCCGTAGAAATAGTATTCTTGCTTATTTCGATGATCCTCGATATATAAGAAAGAGCTCGGGACTTACTAAATATGAGACTAGAGAACTGAATTCAATCGTCAACGAAGAGGATTTGATTGAGTATCGAGGAGTCAAGGTATTTTGGCCAAAATACCAAAAGGAAGTAAATCCATTTTTTTTTATTCCCGTGGAAGTCCACATTTTGGCCGAATCTTCTTCCATAATGGTACGGCACAATAGTATTATTGGGGTAGATACACAAATCACTTTAAATAGAAGAAGTCGGGTAGGCGGATTGGTCCGAGTGAAGAAAAAAGCAGAAAAAATTAAACTGATAATCTTTTCTGGAGATATCCATTTTCCTGGAAAGACAAATAAGGCATTCCGATTGATACCACCAGGAGGGGGAAAACAAAATTCCAAAGAATACAAAAAATTGAAAAATTGGCTCTATATCCAACGAATGAAACTTTCCAGGTATGAAAAAAAGTATTTTGTTTTGATTCAACCTGTAGTCCCATATAAAAAAACGGATGGTATAAATTTAGGAAGACTTTTCCCGGCGGATCTCTTGCAGGAAAGTGATAATCTACAACTTCGAGTTGTCAATTATATCCTTTATTACGACCCAATTCTTGAAATTTGGGACACAAGTATTCAATTAGTTCGGACTTGTTTAGTGTTAAATTGGGACCAAGACAAAAAGATCGAAAAGGCCTGTGCTTCCTTTGTTGAAATAAGGACAAATGGTTTGATTAGAGATTTTCTAAGAATCGACTTAGCGAAGTCACCTATTTCATATACCGGAAAAAGGAACGATCTGCCAGGTTCAGGATTGATCTCTGAGAATGGATCAGATCGCGCTAATGTCAATCCGTTTTCTTCCATTTATTCCTATTCCAAGGCAAGGATTCAAGAATCCCTTAATCCAAATCAAGGAACTATTCATACATTGTTGAATCGAAATAAGGAATCTCAATCTTTGATAATTTTGTCATCATCCAATTGTTCTCGAATAGGCCCATTCAACGATGTAAAATCTCCCAATGTGATAAATCCCAATGTGATAAAAGAATCAATCAAAAAGGACCCCCTAATTCCAATTAGGAATTCGTTGGGCCCCTTAGGAACAGGCTTTCCAATTTATAATTTCGATTTATTTTCCCATTTAATAACCCATAATAAGATCTTGGTAACTAACTATTTGCAACTTGACAATTTAAAACAGATTTTTCAAATACTTAAATATTATTTACTGGATGAAAATGGTAAAATTTATAATCCCTATTCATGCAGTAACATCATTTTGAATCCATTCAATTTGAATTGGTACTTTCTCCATTCCAATTATTGTGAAGAGA